AATCGGTAAAAAGGTTCCTCGATGGTCATACAAATTGACCGACCATTTGGAAGAACAGGAGGGAGAAAATGAGGAAGAATCGACAGAGGATCATGGGATTCGTTCAAGAAAAGCCAAACGTGTGGTAATTTATACTGATAATGATCAGAATACCAATAATGATCAGAATACCAATACTTATACTAGTACCAGTACTAAGAGTGATCAAGCAGAAGAGGTGGCGTTGATACGTTACTCGCAACAATCGGATTTTCGTAGGGATCTAATCAAAGGATCCATGCGCGCTCAAAGACGTAAAACAGTTACTTGGGAAATGTTTCAAGCAAACGTGCATTCCCCACTTTTTTTGGACAGAATAGACAAAACGTTTTTTTTTTCTTTTGATATCTCCGGAATGATGAACCTAATTTTTAGGAATTGGGTGGGGAAAGGTCCGGAATTAAAAACTTCGGATTCTGAGGAAAAAGAGGCAAAAGAAAGGGAAAAAACAAAGGAGGAGAAAAAGGAAGAGAATGAACGGATAGCAATAGCAGAAAATTGGGATACTATTCTATTTGCTCAAGCAATAAGAGGTTCTATGTTAGTAACACAATCGATTCTTAGAAAATACATCGTATTGCCTTCATTGATAATAGCTAAAAATCTCGGCCGTATGTTATTATTTCAATTCCCCGAGTGGTACGAGGATTGGAAGGAGTGGAATAGAGAAATGCATGTTAAATGCACCTATAATGGTGTTCAATTATCAGAAACAGAATTTCCGAAAGACTGGCTAACAGACGGTATTCAAATAAAGATCCTATTTCCTTTCTGTCTGAAACCTTGGCACAGATCTAAGCTACGATTCCATCATAGAGATCGAATGAAAAAGAAAGGAAAAAAAGAAAATTTTTGTTTTTTAACAGTCTGGGGGATGGAAACTGAACTACCTTTTGGTTCTCCCCGAAAACGACCTTCCTTTTTTGACCCCATTTGGAAAGAACTCGAAAAAAAAATTAGAAAAGTGAAAAAAAAATGTTTTCTAATTCTAAGAGCTTTAGGAGAAAGAAAAAAATGGTTTCTAAGGGTCTTAAAAGAAAAAACAAGATGGATTCTCAAAACAGTTCTATTTATAAAAAGAATAATAAAAGAGTTTGCAAAAGTAAATCCAATTTTCTTATTTGGATTGAGGAAAGTATATGAACCGAATGAAAATAGAAAAGATTCTATAATTAGTAATAAGATTAACCATGAATCGATCATTCGAATTAGATCTGTGGATTGGACAAATTATTCACTGACAGAAAAAAAAATGAAGGATCTGGCTGATAGGACAACCACAATCCGAAATAAAATAGAAAGGATTACAAAAGACAAGAGAAAAATATTTCTAACTACAAATAGAAAGATTAGTCCTAACGAGACAGGTTGTGATGATAAAAGATCGGAATCACAGAAACATATTTGGCAGATATCAAAAAGAGGAGGTGCCCGATTAATACGTAAATGGCACTATTTTATGAAATCTTTCATTGAAAGAATCTATATGGATATCTTTCTATGTAACATTAATATTCCCAGAATAAATGCACAACTTTTCCTTGAATTTGAATCAACAAAAAAAATGATCGACAAAAACATTTACAATGATGAAAGAAATAAAGAAGGAATTGATGAAACAAATCAAAATGCAATTCACTTTATTTCGACTATAAAAAAGTCTCTTTCTAATATTAGTAATAAGAAATCACAGATTTATTGTGACTTATCTTCCTTGTCCCAAGCATATGTATTTTACAATTTATCACAAATCCAAGTTATTAATAAGTATTACTTGAGATCTGTACTTCAATATCGCGGAGCATATCTTTTTCTTAAGGATAGAATAAAGGACCATTTTGGGACACGAGGAATATTGGATGCCAAATCAAGGTCTAAGAAACTTCCGAATTCTGGAATGAATGAATGGAAAAATTGGTTAAGGGGTCATTATCAATACAATTTATCTCAGACTAGATGGTCTAAATTAGTACCGCAAAAATGGCGAAATAGAGTCAATCAACGTCGTATGATTCAAAATAAAGACTCAAAAAAAGATTCATATGAAAAAGAAAAAGACCAATTAATTCATTACGAGAAACAAAATAATTATGTAGTGAACCCATTACCGAGTCAAAAAGAAAAATTCAAAAAAAACTACAGATATGATCTTTTATCACATAAATATATTCATTATGAAGACAGGAAGGGCTCATATATTTATGGATCGCCATTCCAAGTAAATGGAGACCGAGAGATTCCATATAATTACAACATGCCTAAACCCGAATCATTTTATGTACCCGGGGGTATAGCTATTAATGATTATCTAGGGGAAGGGTCTATTATTGATACGGGGAAAAATCCGGATAGAAAATATTTGGAGTGGAGAATTCTCAATTTTTTTCTTAGAAAGAATATCGATATTGAGACTTGGACCGATATAGATACTGGAACCAACATTAATAAAAATACTAAGACTGGGACTAATGATTATCAAATAATTGATAAGAAAGATCTTTTTTATCTCACGATTCATCAAGAAATCAACCCATCCAATCAAAAAAAAAGGTTTTTTTTTGATTGGATGGGAATGAATGAAGAAATGCTACATCGTCCCATATCGAATCTAGAACCCTGGTTCTTCTCAGAATTTGTGCTACTTTATGATGCATATAAGATTAAACCGTGGATCATACCAATCAAATTACTTATTTTCAATTTGAATGGAAATGAAAACATTAGTGAAAATAAAAACATCAACAGAAATCAAAAAAAGGATCTTCGTCTATCATCTAATCAAAAAGAATATCTTGAATTAGAGAATCGAAATCAAGAAGAAAAAGAACAGCTGGGTCAAGGGAATCTTGGATCAGATCCACGAAACCGACAAAAAGATCTTGAAAAAGATTCCGCGGAATCAGACATTAAAAAACGTAGAAAGAAAAGACAATCCAAGAGCAATAAGGAAGCGGAACTAAATTTCTTCCTGAAAAGGTATTTGCTTTTTCAATTGAGATGGGATGATCCTTTGAATCAAAGAATGATCAATAATATCAAGGTATATTGTCTCCTGCTTAGGCTGATAAATCCAAGGGAAATTGCTATATCCTCTATTCAAAGAGGAGAAATGCGCCTGGATGTAATGCTGATTCAGAAGGATCTAACTCTTACAGAATTGATAAAAAGGGGAATATTGATTATCGAACCGGTTCGTCTGTCTATAAAATGGGATGGACAATGGATTATGTATCAAACCATAAGTATTTCATTGGTCCATAAGAATAAGTACCAAACTAATCGAATATGCCGAGAAAAAAAATATGTTGATGAAGATTATTTCGATAGATCCATTGCACAACATGGAAAGGTACTTGTGAATGGAGATGAAAATAATTATGCTTTGCTTGTTCCTGAAAATATTCCATCTCCTAGACGTCGTAGAGAATTGAGAATTCTAATTTGTTTGAATTCCGAGAATGAGAATGTCGTGAATAGAAATTCAGTATTTTTCAATGGCAACAACGTAAGGAACTGTGTGCAATTTTTGGATGAGGACAAGCATTTTGATACAGATATAAATAAATTTATCCAATTCAAATTGTTTCTTTGGCCCAATTATCGATTAGAAGATTTAGCTTGTATGAATCGCTACTGGTTTGATACCAATAATGGCAGTCGTTTCAGTATGTCAAGGATACATATGTATCCACGAGTCAGAATTAGTTGATGGTGGATTTCCTATATATCTATATCACGTGTCATATCCGGTATATAAAGGTATACAAATGTACACACACGTTGTGTTACATTAGATTCTGATACATGATACTGATTCAATGATGTATCATATCAATTGGATCTAGGAATGAATCGGCAGAATTTTCTTAAGTCCCAACCATTCCCTTTTGTGGGTGTAGAAATGTACCATCTCCTTCTATCGAATCCAATTTTCAATTGGATTCGATAGAAAGTAGTCTATGAATAAATCCAGATTATTTTATTGTGTGTACCAGATCTAAATGACTGGCATTATTATTATTCCTGATCGGTAAAATCCATATCTGTGGAAAAGAAAGAAAAAAACGAGAGAGAGAGAAGAATTCTTTTTATGGTAAAAAATTCATTCATCTCAGTTATTCCGCAAGAAGAAAAAGAAAAAAACAAAGGGTCTGTTGAATTTCAAGTATTCAGTTTCACCAATAAGATACGGAGACTTACTTCACATTTGGAATTGCACAGAAAAGACTATTTATCTCAGAGAGGTCTTCGGAAAATTCTGGGAAAACGTCAACGTATACTGGCTTATTTGTCAAAGAAAAATAGAGTACGTTATAAAGAATTAATTGGTCAGTTGGATATTCGGGAACCAAAAACTCGTTAATTTGAAAATTCGTTTGAATTATTTGCTTTATTAGATCTTGAATTTTGATGAACCTCGTTTCGTTTTCAGCAATTCATGAAAGAATGAATCGGGGAAGAAAACATATGACTGTACCGGATATAAGAAAAGACTTCATGATAGTCAATATGGGTCCTCACCACCCATCAATGCATGGTGTTCTTCGACTCATCGTTACTCTAGATGGTGAAGATGTTATTGATTGTGAACCCGTATTGGGTTATTTACACAGAGGGATGGAAAAAATTGCGGAAAACCGAACAATTATACAGTATCTACCTTACGTAACACGTTGGGATTATTTAGCTACTATGTTCACAGAGGCAATAACGGTAAATGCACCAGAACAATTGGGAAATATTCAAGTACCTAAAAGAGCCAGCTATATCAGAGTCATTATGCTGGAGTTGAGTCGTATAGCTTCTCATTTGTTATGGCTTGGGCCTTTTATGGCGGATATCGGTGCACAGACTCCTTTCTTCTATATTTTCAGAGAGAGGGAATTGCTATATGATCTATTCGAAGCTGCCACAGGTATGCGAATGATGCATAATTATTTCCGTATCGGGGGAGTAGCTGCTGATCTACCTCATGGCTGGATAGATAAATGTTTGGATTTCTGCGATTATTCTTTAACAGGAGTTGTTGAATATCAAAAGCTTATTACGCGGAATCCCATTTTTTTGGAACGAGTTGAAGGAGTGGGCATTATTGGTGGAGAGGAAGCAATAAATTGGGGTTTATCAGGACCAATGCTACGAGCTTCCGGAATGCAATGGGATCTTCGTAAAGTTGATCATTATGAGTGTTACGATGAATTCGATTGGGAAGTCCAATGGCAAAAAGAAGGAGACTCATTAGCTCGTTATTTAGTACGAATCAGTGAAATGGCGGAATCCATAAAAATGATTCAACAGGCTCTGGAAGGAATTCCGGGGGGGCCCTATGAGAATTTAGAAGTCCGTCGCTTTGATAAAGCAAGGGATTCCGAATGGAATGATTTTGAATATCGATTCATTAGTAAAAAGCCTTCTCCCACTTTTGAATTGTCGAAACAAGAACTTTATGTCAGAGTAGAAGCCCCAAAAGGAGAATTGGGAATTTTTCTGATAGGAGATAATAGTGTTTTTCCCTGGAGATGGAAAATTCGTCCACCCGGTTTCATCAATTTGCAAATTCTTCCTCAGCTAGTTAAAAGAATGAAATTGGCTGATATCATGACGATACTAGGTAGTATAGATATCATTATGGGAGAAGTTGATCGTTGAAATGATAATTGATACGACAGAAGTACAAGCTATCAATTCTTTTTCCAGATCGGAATCCTTAAAAGAGGCCTATGGCCTCGTATGGCTGCTTGTCCCTATTTTTACTCCTGTATTGGGAATCACAATAGGTGTACTCGTGATTGTGTGGTTAGAAAGAGAAATATCCGCAAGGATACAACAACGTATTGGGCCTGAATATGCTGGTCCCTTGGGAATTCTTCAAGCTCTAGCAGATGGGACCAAACTACTTTTCAAAGAGGATCTTCTACCATCTAGAGGAGATATTCGTTTATTCAGTATCGGCCCATCTATAGCGGTCATATCAATTCTACTAAGTTATTCAGTAATTCCTTTTGGCTATCGTCTTGTTCTAGCCGATCTCAGTATAGGTGTTTTTTTATGGATCGCTATTTCCAGTATTGCTCCTATTGGACTTCTTATGTCAGGATATGGATCAAATAATAAATATTCCTTTTCAGGTGGTCTACGAGCTGCTGCTCAATCTATTAGTTATGAAATACCATTAACTCCATGTGTGTTATCAATATCTCTACGTGTGATTCGTTGGAACATGAACTTTTACCTCTTTCCTTTATTTCTAGGAAAGGGGTTGAATGTATTGAATAGATATCTTTATTTTTTTATTCATCATTCGGGTCAATGAGTTAAACCAGATAGTTATATGAGTGAAACAAAACAGCTTATGAATTCGCAGTAAGAAGATTGATTCTCATTCCCTATGTACGAGAGTAAGGTAGAAGTAAACATAAGCAGTGGAAACTGTTTACCCCAAGATTGATTGATTAGTTATCATGGCTTGAAGCGGGTGCAAAAGATCAACTGTATGGAGTTTCTACTATTGTATGTATTACCATACCGGGGATCAATCAAAAATGAGTGGACGGTTAGGAACACCAAGGTACACAAAGGATTAGTAATAGAGATAATGTAAGGTATCCAAAGGGGTATTTCTGCATAAAAGGAATCATAATGAGGGCTTTAAGTTGGTAGAAATGATCAAGGAGTACTTCCCCACGATTCCGATCTAGAGTATGCTCTTATCCACTGATTAAAGAAATGACTATCGGGAACGACGTAATCCTTTATTTTTTTTTTTCGAATCCCCTCGAGAAAGAAGAACAGGAACGAAAGAAATGAAATGCAATAGGAAAACTGAATAATAAAAGATCCTTGTTTATTCTTTCCTCCATCCCATCCATATTCATACAGATGGAATTTTTATCATGATTCATGAACTAGTGTAGTGTAGTGTTTAATTATTTTTCGTAATCGAAAGATATGGGTCGAAATATCTATTGATACAACGAGTATTTTATTGAAGGATTAAGTTATTACTAAACAAAAATTTTGATTATAAAATAAAGAATCAGATCAATTCGGAAGCGCTTTTTATTTGTTATTATAGCAGACAGAATTTCATTGGTCTAATTCGGGACTCTCCGATGCGATGCATGTTTACTCTATCTACCCTACAAACATGCCGAGGTAATAACGAACCAAACCAGTCCTTCGATTTATTTGTGGCCATCGAGGAGCCGTATGAAGCTGAGGTTTCATGTACGGTTCTGGAATAGCGATGGAAACAGTGACGTTATCATCGACTATGATTATCTAACAGTTCAAGTACAGTTGATATAGTTGAGGCACAGTCAAAATATGGGTTGGGGGGATGGAATCTGTGGCGTCAACCTATAGGGTTTATAGTTTTTCTAATTTCTTCCCTAGCGGAATGTGAGAGATTACCCTTTGATTTACCAGAAGCAGAGGAGGAATTAGTAGCAGGTTATCAAA